TCTTTAACTTTATAACATAACTCTATTCTATAACATAATTCATTAGAATGATAACTTATTACAATGAAATTATACAGTAGCTTACTTTTTTATTATAAAGCGAGATCATATCTCTATTCTTCTCCGCTCAAATCTGAATCCAAAGACTGGAATTTTATGAAAAAACCTAAAGCCCCTTATCGGATTTGAACCGATGACTTACGCCTTACCATGGCGTTACTCTACCGCTGAGTTAAAAGGGCCTCTTTGATTCAATTCCTGAATTAATTACTATGCAGATAAGATATATCTATACTCTGATACATAACTCTGATACATATATATTATATATAAGTACATGCAATAGACTCATACTCATAGTGGTTGCTAGTGGACTGAGAATTTTCATTTCACTAGTGAATGAATATAGGCTCAAAATAAATGGGTTTATTTATATTGCATAAATATCAACCAATGCAATGAATTGTTTCAAGGCCGGGCCTAATTACCCTTTTCGAGAACTTCTTGATCCCCTCTTTCCATATTTTATTTATCGTTTGTGTTTGTTAATTTCCTGGTTTAGTATGATAGGCATATCACATCTTATCTTAACAATGAATGAAAGTGGGAGAAATTTAATGAAGTTCAATCCTTTTTCTGGCAGACAACTCACTCCTAGAAATATATACCTTCATATTTTTTCTATTAAATATATTATATATTTAATATTATCCTTATATTGACAATTTCAACAAACTGTTCATACTATGAGCATAGTATGATGGCGTTCGGGCAAGCATGCCCCCATCGTCTAGTGGTTCAGGACATCTCTCTTTCAAGGAGGCAGCGGGGATTCGACTTCCCCTGGGGGTAGGGTACTACGAAAGGAAGTTGATCATGGATTATCAATAGATTGAGAATTGATTTGTCCGGGGTCGATGCCCGAGCGGTTAATGGGGACGGACTGTAAATTCGTTGGCAATATGCCTACGCTGGTTCAAATCCAGCTCGGCCCAAGGATTCGCTGAGCCAAGATCACATTATATAATCCTATAGCTAGCTATAGAAAGAATAAGAAAAAACTTTCAGATATACTCCTCTTTTTTGTTCTCATAAATTCTGATCTTTTTAATAATCTAGATTCATATCACGATCTGTAAGTCTAAAGAAAAGAGCAAAGAACCTAAAAGACTCTTTTTGTTCATTGAACGATGGATTCTCAATCGTTTTGGCAATAACAAAAGGATTAAATTAATCCCTAACACCTTATTTTTATTTTTTGGGGATTGTAGTTCAACTGGTCAGAGCACCGCCCTGTCAAGGCGGAAGCTGCGGGTTCGAACCCCGTCAGTCCCGACATACCCTTTTCTATGAAAGGGGCGATGAAAGAGGGATAAGGAGCATAATTTTTAGATCATTAAAAAAACGGAGCATAATTTAGAACTTAACCCTGTCCTTCTTTTCATTTCCCCTCGATTCTTTGTTTGTATTTGTAACCAATGAAAGCGGAAACGCAGTTAGATGATATTTCATTAGATGCTTGTACCCGGAAGGCTAGAGTTTTTTTCGAAAAAGAATGAAAAAAAAAGGCATTTTTTATTTGATTAAAAAGATTCGGTATGGATAAAAGATCTTCTTATGTTATACAATTCTGGACGGTGAATCGATTTGCTAGCTCAGATATTGTTAGTCACGATATTGGGCCGAGTCAATATCATTATCATCGAGATGTAATTCATCCCATTGAATTTACAGGCGAAAGGTTTATCATCTCTATGGGATTAAATCCCGAGTTATTGTGAAGTAAAAAAAAACGAAAGATGAGATTATGGAAGTAAATATTCTTGCATTTATTGCTACTGCACTGTTCATTCTAGTCCCTACTGCTTTTTTACTTATCATATATGTAAAAACAGTCAGTCAAAATAATTAAGTTGAATGAAACTTGACTTCGGAGTTCTTAGCAAGGATTCCCTTTTTTATTTTTCGTCTTAAATGAAATGAGCGGACTAGAATCCGCAGTATTCTATGAGATCGGATAGTATGGTAGAAAGAAATATATGACTCTTTTCTTTCTACCATACTATTTTTTTTGAGTATTAGACAGTTAAAAAAGCGAACTCAATTTCGTAGTACCCTTAGAGTCCACTTCTTCCCCATACTACGAGTGAAAGGGAAAATGTAAAGACTACCATTAAAGCAGCCCAAGCTAGACTTACTATATCCATGTGACTTGTGTCCCCTATCTCTATGAATATGCAGGAATTATTCCATTATTGCTCACTAATAATAGTGGAATCAATGGTGCAGAGTCAAAAAAAAGGGGGGGTGTTCTGCACCAACACTGTTGATGAACTAATTCCCTAAACCCATTTATTCTTAATATGATTTCTAGTAGAATCGGGAAACATTAAGCCCAAGCAAAATAACAACAGGTAGTGACGTCCTTCCAAGTATCGAGGGGATGTTACTAATAGAACATGTAAGATAATAAAATATCCGGTGTTTCTTTTTTCGACCTTACTAAATAAAAGGCATAAAAATAGGGAATCAAGACGGATCGCTATCCATCACAATCACAGACCTCCATTCCCCATTTGATCTAATCCTTACCCTCTCCCGATTCTGTCTTTTAAACAATCGTAAACTAGTCTAGTCTTGACTAGGACTAAGGTTACTGAATAGAAAAGAAAAAAAGTGCCAATCGAATTCAAGGCCTAGTTAGTAGACACTCCAGTGGAAGGGCTATCAAGACTTACCGATCACTCTAATCTTTTCTTTTGGTGAATCCTTGGCGCAAGTATTTACAGCCCTCTACAGATGTTTAGAATCAAAGAAGTATCAAAAGCCGCCCTCCCCTGGAGAATAATTCGTTGAGTTATATCAGTAGAAGAGACTAAGGATTTTTTAGTCTTGTGTTGAGCAGGCGACACCCGGATTTGAACTGGGGAAAAAGGATTTGCAGTCCCCCGCCTTACCACTCGGCCATGCCGCCAAACTGATACAAAATAGATGAAAATATCCCCCCTTAATATCTTCCCGAAAAAAAAAATAGAACCATTAACTATCGGCTGTGAATTCACTAAATATTATTGGATTTGTATCTAAAATAGTGTTTCCTTAATGACATAAGAAAATAACAATTGATATATATACATAACTAATCCGTTTTTTTTTTTGAGACTTCTCGATTTCCATTATAATAGCAATTATGAGTATATGTAAACCCTATAAGATAGATTGTTACATAAGATATATCTGGGTATATCTTATCCATATGATGCCTATAGGGCATAAGGAGGAATTTCTTGGGTGTCAATTTTTCATTAAATAGATGGAATATAAAATCGAAATTTGGATACAGCACGGCCTACGTTGCTCCAATAGAACTTCTATAAAATAAAGGAGGTGACAGATAAGATATATAGTGCACGTGTTTAATACATAGACTTTTCTTACGCACTTCGATTCTATTCTATGATCGCTATGATCTATGACTTCGACTCAATACTAAAACTAGGTAAAAATATCTTCCTTCTCTGCAAATCTTTTTTTGAACAACCGAACCCATTGATTGGTTAAGTGCTAAAAAAATGAGCTCTCTATTTTATTCTGTCTTAATCTTAGCGAATAGATAAAATTCTGAAGACATTATCTTTTTCTGATATCCAGTGAGAGATTGGAATATGTAATATCATAATAATGGTAGAAATTTTATCACTTTTTTTTCCATAATCGACTATAATCTCTAAGAAAAAATCGATCAGAAAACGTCATAATTATAAGTGGCATTTATCAATTCTTTATTCGTTTGTATCTGTTGCAAATTCCATTCGAATTTGAGTAGAAAATGATATTTATTCTTCCGTTCATACGTATTTAATACATTACATATATGTATTAGTTGGGTCAAATTTCATGTGATTCAGTAAACAGAATATAAATCCCATCATTGCTAGATCGATTCATATGATTCGATAAAGAATGATCCAATACAATAGTGGGGTTTTTCGCTAAATGGGAAATAAAATAAAAAATGCTCCGGGATGGAAATGAGGAAATGTCTACAATACCTGGATTTAATCATATACAATTTGAAGGATTTTGTAGGTTTATTGATCAGGGCTTGACGGAAGAACTTTATAAGTTTCCAAAAATTGAAGATACAGATCAAGAAATGGAATTTCAATTATTTGTGGAAACATACCAATTGGTAGAACCGTTGATAAAAGAAAGAGATGCTGTGTATGACTCACTCACATATTCTTCGGAATTATATGTATCCGCGGGATTAATTTTGAAAACCAGTAGGGATATGCTAGAGCAAACAATTTTTATTGGCAACATTCCTCTAATGAATTCCCTGGGAACTTCTCTAGTAAATGGAATATACCGAATTGTGATCAATCAAATATTGCAAAGCCCTGGAATTTATTACCGGTCAGAATTGGACCATAACGGAATGTCGGTCTATACGGGCACCATAATATCAGATTGGGGAGGCAGATTAGAATTAGAGATTGATAGAAAAGCACGGATATGGGCTCGTGTAAGTAGGAAACAGAAAATATCTATTCTAGTTCTATCATCAGCTATGGGGTCGAATCTAAGCGAAATTCTAGAGAATGTTTGCTACCCAGAAATTTTTTTGTCTTTCCTGACTGATAAGGAGAAAAAAAAAATTGGGTCAAAAGAAAATGCCATTTTGGAATTTTATCAACAATTTGCTTGTGTAGGTGGGGATCCAGTATTTTCTGAATCCATATGTAAGGAATTACAAAAGAAATTCTTTCAACAAAGGTGTGAATTAGGAAGGGTTGGTCGACGAAATATGAATCGGAGACTGAATCTTGATATACCCCCTAACAATAGATTTTTGTTACCGCGAGATATATTGGCAGCTGCAGATCATTTGATTGGGATGAAATTTGGAATGGGTACACTTGACGATATGAATCATTTGAAAAATAAACGGATTCGTTCTGTAGCGGATCTCTTACAAGATCAATTCGGATTAGCTC